CATAAGTGAATATGAAGAGACATTCTGGTTCAAGACAAAGAAATTTTTAGAAATAGACTCTATACCATGGTTAAAAAAAACTAAAGGAAAAAATAAGTATAGAACTATCGAATATTATGACATGTATAATAATGGGGGGGCATGGGACAAAAAATAAATCCACTTGGTTTCAGACTTGGTACAACCCAAAGTCATTATTCCCTTTGGTTTGCACAACCAAAAAAGTATTCTGAAAATCTACAAGAAGATGCAAAAATAAGAGATTATATCAAGAATTATGTACAAAAAAAGATGAAAATATCCTCCGTTGTCGAAGGAATTACACGTATAGAGATTCAAAAACGAAGCGATGTAATCAAAATTAAAATCTATACGGCATCGCCAAAATTATTGAACGAAAAGCGATCGCGAGAAATCGAAGAATTACGGAGAAATCTAGAAAAAGAATTTTATTGTGTGAACCGAAAACTTAACCTTGCTATCATAAGAATTGCAAAGCCTTATAGAAATCCTACTATTCTTGCAGAATTTATAGCCGACCAATTAAAGAATAGAGTTTCATTTCGAAAAGCTATGAAAAAAGCGATTGAATTAACTGAACAAGCAAATACAAAAGGAATTCGAGTACAAATTGCAGGCCGTATTGATGGAAAAGACATTGCGCGGGTTGAATGGATTCGAGAAGGTAGAGTTCCCCTACAAACCATTCAAGCTAAAATAGATTATTGTTCCTATCCAGTTCGAACTATTTCTGGGGTATTAGGCATTAAAATTTGGATATTTATAGATGGAGAATAATAAACCTTGACTTGGCCTTCTATTTGGTGCTGTACTAAAAACCGCGAAAGTCTTTTCTTCTTTTTCTGTTAAATCAAAAAACCAAAAATTTTTCTAATTCTGACTTCTTCGTACGTCTATCGGGTTTAATAAAAATTCAATTGAATGCTTGATAGAATTGCTATGCTTAGTGTGTGACTCGTTGGTTTTTTAGGGTTAGTAAAAAAAGCCCTTCTAGTAGAAACTAATAACTCTAGAAAAATAACCAACTCATCACTTCGCATTATCTGGATCCAAAGAACCAGTCAAGATATGACAGATCGGTCATATCCTTGTAGCAACTGAAACCTTTTTGCATAAACAAAAAATCAGATTCTAAGCTGTGAATCGAAATAGAGAAAAGAAAGGTGTGGATAAATGGAAGGGTGAGAGAAAGAAAGAAAAAGAATATTGATGCTATTGAATTCCAATATGGAATATGTAAGGTCTATGAGTCAGCTCATAAAAAGGGCAATGTAATAAAGCATGAATACAGATTCATCCATACTAAAATGAATCCGTCCAGAGCACAAAAAAATCAAGAGCTTCGAGCCAATAAAGACTGAGAAGATTGACTCAAGAACAAATTTACTTACGAGCTCCATTGCAGAATTCAAACCTAAGCATTAAGTAAGAAGCGATGAGAACGACGGAACCTGTGGATCGAAAAAATTCTCTTGAACACGAATTCTAATGATTCATTGACCTGGATGGCGGAACGGACCCGAGACCAATTCATGTATTCGAAAAAGTTAGAAACTCCGGCTACAACCGAAATATAAATTGAATTGCAAGAGTAAATATTCGCCCGCGAAAACTTGATTTTCTTGGATTACTACATTTGGGTCAATTAAATACGCGAAGATGGTTAAATTAAAGGCTAAAACCAAAGAAAGATTCATATCAAAACCAATAAATTAGATAGATATATTCGATAGAAATAGTTATTTTAGACGTTTCGCTATCTATAGAAACAAAATACAAATTACTACCAGATTTGAGATCGATTAGATGAACTTCATACTTCGATGTATTACTTAGACATATAAAATCGATATATATTGTATGACATACAAGTCTATCTTAATTCAATTCTATTCTATCTAAATTTCCTTAAAATTCAATATTTTTGAATCTCTTTATTCGCGAGGAGCCGGATGAGACGAAACTCTCACGTCCGATTCTGGAGTAGAGATGGAATTCAAACCCAACCATCAACTATAACCCCAAAAGAACCAGATTCCGTAAACAACATAGAGGAAGAATGAAGGGAATATCTTATCGAGGTAATCATATTTGTTTCGGTAAATATGCTCTTCAGGCACTTGAACCCGCTTGGATCACATCTCGACAAATAGAAGCAGGTCGACGGGCAATGACACGAAATGCGCGCCGCGGTGGAAAGATATGGGTACGTCTATTTCCAGACAAACCGGTTACAGTAAGAGCCGCAGAAACACGTATGGGTTCGGGGAAAGGAAATCCTGAATATTGGGTAGTGGTTGTTAAACCAGGTCGAATACTTTATGAAATCGGTGGAGTAACAGAAAATATAGCCCGAAGGGCTATTTCAATAGCAGCGTCCAAAATGCCTATACGAACTCAATTCATTCTTTCGGGATAAATTTTTGAAATGCAAAAGAAAAATGCAAAAGCAAAAAAAAAGAGGTTTTGGGGATAAAAAAGAATCGCAGTTGCAGGTTTCGTTTTTGGGACAAAAAATATTTCTTTGTTTTTCTTCGCCCTTTACTTTGCAAAAAAAAAAAAAAAAAAAAAAAAAAAAAAAAAAAATGATATGATTCAACCTCAGACCTATTTGAATGTAGCGGATAACAGCGGAGCTCGCGAATTGATGTGTATTCGAATCATAGGAGCTAGCAATCGCCGCTATGCTCATATTGGTGACGTTATTGTTGCTGTGATCAAAGAAGCAGCTCCAAAAATGTCGCTAGAAAGATCAGAAGTGGTCAGGGCTGTAATTGTCCGTACTTGTAAAGAACTCAAACGCGACGATGGTATGATAATACGATACGATGACAATGCTGCAGTTGTAATTGATCAAGAGGGCAATCCAAAAGGAACTCGCGTTTTTGGTGCGATTGCAGAGGAATTGAGACAGTTCAATTTTACTAAAATAGTTTCATTAGCTCCCGAAGTATTATAAAAGTAGACCATAATTATAGTTCCATCATACTATCATTCCATAAAAAATAAGGTTAGGTTTCTAGTAGTTATTTGAAAGAAAGCAATTAAGATTCAGTTAGTAGATTATGTCTCACGCATATACCTTGGAAAAATTCATAGTCATAAACAAAGAAAAAACAAGAAAAACATGTTGATTATATCCAAATTTGGAGGAACCAATACTTTAATTCATTATGGGTAAGGATACTATTGCTGACATACTAACCTCTATACGCAATGTTGATATGACTAGAAAAAGAGTGGTTCGAATAGCATTTACGAATCTCAGCGAAAGTCTTGTTAAAATCCTTTTACGAGAAGGTTTTCTCGAAAACGTGAGAAGACATCGAGAAAACAACAAATCTTTTTTGGTTTTAACCCTACGATATAGAAGGAAGCGGAACGAGCGTTATCAAAATATAAGAGTTTTAAATTTAAAACGCATTAGTCGACCCGGTCTACGAATCTATTCTAACTATCAACGAATTCCTAGAATTTTAGGTGGGATGGGGATTGTAATTCTTTCTACTTCTCGGGGCCTAATGACAGACCGGGAGGCTCGATTAGAAAGAATAGGCGGCGAATGTTTGTGTTATATATGGTAATCCTTCTACTATCCAAATTAAATTCGAAACCCTCTATTTGTGACTAAAGAACGGGGGCAGGTTGTCTAATATGATGTCTCATCTCCGACCTCATCTTTGAAAACGACATCTATTTTTTTTTTCAACTTCAACATTTTCAACATTCATTCAATATGATTCGAGATGAAAAATGTCAAGAAACTTATTTTCTTCCAAGAAGTAGATGCAGAATTAAGGTTAAAAGTCGGGAAATATGAAAATAAGAGCCTCTGTTCGTAAAATGTGTGAAAAATGTCGATTAATACGCCGTCAGGGCCGAATTCGAGTAATTTGTTCGAATCCAAGGCATAAACAAAGACAAGGATAATCAAACTCGGGAAGGCCCGATATTAAAAAATGGATATATCCATATATCTTTGACTCATTTTTATGAGATGATAAAATATGGCAAAAGCTATACTGAAATTTGTTTCGCGTAGGAGACGTCTTAAGCGTACGCGTAGAATACCAAAAGGGGTTATTCATGTTCAAGCAGGTTTTAATAATACCATTGTGACTGTTACAGATGTACAGGGTCGAGTGGTTTCTTCGGCCTCTGCCGGTAATTGCGGTTTCCGGGGTAGACGAAAAGGGACGCCATTTGCTGCTCAAACCACAGCAGTAAACGCTATTCGTACAGTAGTGATGCAACGAGCAGAAGTCTTGATAAAAGGTCCTGGTCTTGGGAGAGACGCAGCACTCCGAGCTATTCGAAAAAGTGGTATACGATTAACTTTTGTACGGGATGTAACTCCTTTGCCACATAATGGCTGTAGACCTCCGAAAAAAAGACGGGTGTAAAAATCAAAATTGAAGAGATTTCAACAGCAAGAAAAACAAGAGAAATAAATGATTCAATGATCTGATCAAATAATATTATTATGGTTCGCGAGCAAGTAAGAGTAGATACTCGGAAACTACAGTGGAAGTGTGTTGAATCAAGAGCAGACAGTAAACGTCTTTCTTATGGACGCTTTATTCTGTCTCCACTTATGAAAGGTCAAGCTGACACAATAGGCATTGCGATGCGACGAGCTTTGCTTGGAGAAATCGAAGGAACATGTATCACACGCGCAAAATCTGCGAAAATACCGCATGAATATTCTACCATAGTGGGTATTCAAGAATCAGTACATGAAATTTTAATGAATTTGAAAGAAATTGTATTGAGAAGTAATCTCTATGGAACTTGTGACGCGGCCATTTGTGCCAGGGGCCCCGGATATATAACCGCTAGAGATATCATCTCACCACCTTATGTAGAAATCGTTGATAATACACAGCATATAGCCAGCTTGACCGAACCAATTGAGTTGTGTATTGGATTACAAATCGAGAGGAATCGTGGATATCTTATAAAAACATCAACTAACGCTC